ATAAGAGAATTTTTCTTCTAATAAAAATTTTACTCTTATAAAAATTAAAAAAAAATCCAAACTATAACCGTTTGGATTATATTTATATTAGTAAAATAAAGATAACCAAAACACATTAAATATTATTAACACAGTTGACATAGAAATACCCACATTAAAATTATTAATATTAACAAATTCTTTACCTATAACTGAGGCAACAATTAAAAACAACGAATAATAAAAAGAAATCATAAAATAAATAAAAATTATAAAAAAAAATATTTTACTAATTAATATCCTATTAGTAATAATTATAAATTCAGACACAAAAGATAAAGAGGGAGGTACACCACTATTGGACAAAAACACCAGGGAAAACATAATACCAAAAAATATACTAGAACCAAAAAACCTATTTATAAAATAAATTATACGTGTAGAAGAAACATGATAAAACTCACCAACTATGTAAAACATTAACGTTGAAGTATAACCATGTGCTAATATTATTATTAAACCTCTAACCTTCCTTCTTATTATAATATAAATTATTGACAACAACAAAAACCTTATATGGGTGACAGATGAATAAGCCGCCAAAGATTTAGCATCACTTTGGAAAACACACCTAAAAGAAGCTAAAATTATACCCAGCAAAGAAATAATAACCCAAAAATTATTATAAACAAAATTCATAGAACCTAAAATTCGTAGATAACCCGCAGTACCCAATTTTAACAACAGACCAGCCAACAGTATACTGGCTGTAGTAGGTGCCTCCACATGAGCTTTAGGTAACCATAAATGTAAAAAATAAACCGGAAACTTTATTATAAACCTTAAAGTTAAAATAAAAAACAATTCCCATGTTATCACAAAATCAAAATAACAAACAGTAAACATAAATATGCTTTTATAATAAATAAACAAAAAAGGAAAAGAACACACGGCAGCATAAAATAACAAATAATAACCTGAATTAACCTTTTCAATTTGGGAACCATATCCTAAAATTATAATTAAAATAGGAAATATAGACAACTCAAAATACATATACAATATTAATATATTCCTTGATACAAAAAATATATAACAAATTATAATTAAAATAGCACTTAATATTAATAAATTAAAATTTTTTTCACTAATTAACACCATCCCATAAATAAAAATTATTATAAAAATTAATAAAATAAAAATATTTGAATCAACAATAAAAAATAATCCACCTCAAGAAATATTTTTAAATAACATAAACCTAAAAATGATAATAAACAAAAAAAATAAAATAGGTTTAAAAAATATTATCAAACTTAAAAATAAAAATTCCAACAAAACTAACATATCCTTGTAATTACAAGTTACACATTCTTTATAAACTAAATTAGCAATAAGATCATCAATAAACAAATACAAACAAGAATAATCAAACTACGTCTACAAAATGTCAATACAAAATGGCAAATTCTAACCCCAAATGATGATTATAATTAAAATGCGACTTTAATAAACGTAACAAATTAAATCCTAAAAATAAACCACCACATAGAACATGAATACCGTGGAATCCTGTAGACAAATAAAAAATTCTTCCAAAAATACCGTCAGAAATAGAAAATCTAGCCTCTTTATACTCCATTAACTGAATACATGTAAACCACACAGCCAACACACATGTTAAAACCATACTATTAGTACATCTTTTATTTCTTAATAAACTATGGTGTGCTCACGTTACTGAAACACCTCTACTTAATAAAATAATAGTATTAAGCAAAGGTACACCAAATGGATTTACCAAATGTATACCCATAGGGGACCAACTTTCACCTAACTCATGTACAGGTACCAAAGCTGCATCAAAAAACGTTCAAAAAATACTAAAAAAAAACATAAACTCACTAAAAATGAACAAAATCACACCAAACTTAAAACCATCTATAACAAAAAAATTATGATACCCACTTAAACCTTCCATCGAAATATCCTTTCCCCAAGCAAAAGCAATTAACAATACTACCCTTAAACTAAACAAAAAAGGTAATCATATACCATATTTAAAAAAAATCACAAAAGAACTAGTCAAGCCTAAAGAAGCAAAAAATATATAATAAGCGTATCTGGACAAACTTAAAATATGAAAATTATGAAAAATAACATAACTAAATTCTTTAGAATCTAAATCTAATATATTTAATATACTACTTATGCTAAATAAACAACCTTTTGCTAAAATAATATATAATCATTAAACTAACAATAAGTGTGAAATAAACCAAAGAAAATAAAGGACCCAACATAGTAAAAGGCTCCTCTACTAAACACTGCCCCAACCAACTCAAAATAACAGCAGAAATAATAAGATTAAATACTAAAAATTTATTTAACTTTACTAAACATGAAGTATAATTATTAATAAACACAAAAAAATAAAAAATAAAAATACTTATAACAAAAGCTACTACACCCAACACTTTATTGGGAATAGCCCGCAAAATTGTGTAGGCAAACAAAAAATATCACTCCGGTACAATATGCACCGGTCTTATTATAGGGTCCGCCTCAATAAATATCTCGGGATCCCCCAATTTAAAAGGGTATAACAAAGAAAAAACCAAAAACAACATTCAAAACACCAAATTATAACTATCCTTATTTCAATAATCCGGCCCAAAACAAATTTTATCATAATCCCCGTGGCAATATAGCCTCGAAGTACTTCCTGTGCTATGTAACAAAATTAAATGAACCAAAACTAAAACTAATAAACCTCAAGGCAACAAAAAATGCAACACAAAAAAAAACTTTAATGTAGCCCTAGTGACACCAAATCCCCTTCAAACTCATATAACAATGGAAGGACCTCAAATTGGAATTACACTCAACAAGCTAGTAATAACCACAGCAGCCCAAAACCTTATCTGTGCTCACACTAATACATAACCCATAAATGCCTCCAACATAATTAGTAAATAAATAGTTAAACCAGACAACCACACACCTTTTAAACGATATCTTATTATAAACAAACCCTTAAAAATATGTAAATATAAAAAAATAAAAAATAAACTAGCCCCATTAAAATGAAAAATGCGAAAAACTCAACCATAATTTACCTCATACATAATATACTGCACTGCCCCAAATGCTGAACTACCATCGGCAGTATAATAAAATGTTAAAAAAACACCAGTCAAAATTTGAAAAACCAAAATTATACCCAATATCCTACCATAATTCCAATTAATATTCAAATTTTTTCTAGTGGGTAAGGTCACCACCAAAGAATTAACAAAATTAAAAAGATTATTGTTACTTTTAATTATCTCATAAATCTTAACTTCTTCAAAGTTATATTTTATAAATTAAACTAATGAAATTAAAACTGTAATTAAACCCTTTTACACCAAAAATAAATATTCTATCTAAACTAAATTACAAACTAATTAACAAAATGTTCATCTTTTTGAACCGTAATCAAACATAGTAAATATCTATTTAACATTTTTATTTCATCCACAGGAACTTTACCTCATCAAGATAATATAATAAAATTTTACTAATGAAATAAGCTAAATTAAAATTATTAATGTTATAGGTACAAAAAACATAAATAAACTTTTACTATACTTAAATACATCAACAAACTTGGTACTTAAATTAACTATTCAAAATCCCAAAGACAACGAAGAAAAAAATATTAAAAATAATAACAACAAAAACCCGAAACCCTGAACCTTAAAAATCTCACTTAATGAAAAAATTTTTACAAAAAAATTTACTCTAAAGGGCAAATTTATAAAAATTAATATAGTTTCTCAACCCACAAAATTCCCAACACTAAAAAACTCAAACTTAGGGATAACTATAATCATTAATAAAAAATAATAAACAAAAATAAACAAAACATTTAAAAATGATATTAAAAACCCTAAAGTAATTCAATTAAAAGATTCTGTTGAAGATAAAATCAACAAATTCTTATATGTTTTTATTAACAATATTTGAAAAAGACAAAAAAACAACCCCAATATTAACAAAAAAATTAAATTACTTACTATTATCTGCAAAAAAATTAACAAAAAAGGTAATTTCTGAAATGTCAAAAACCATATTAAATTAAAGCCATAAACACTATTAGTAACACTAAAAATTCAAAAATGAAATGGAGCTATCCCAATTTTTAACATTACCATCAATAACTGAAAATAACCAAAAGAAAACATTAAAAATATTAAACCCAGCCTCTCCTGCATAACAAAATAATTAAACAAACTACTATAACTCCCAACTTTTTTATTTAAAGCTACAAAGACTAAGGTCATTAATAAAAAAATTCTCCACCAAACCAAAATATTATTAACCAATACCCTTAGTAGACTAAGAAAAATAACAAAAACTATTATAAAAATAAACAAAAATGAGCAGGAACACCTATAACAAATTTAGAAGACTTGCATAAAACTCATTAGTCAACTTATATCTTTTGCGCTTAAAACAAATGCACTTCTTATGCTATATTAACACAACTAAAATATGAGATGTGCAAAATACATTTCCAAATTAAAAATTTGACACTTTAAGCTTAAGTTAACACCCCAACTTACTCATTTAAATATAAATAAATCAAACGAGAAAAAATATAACTTTGAATAAAAAATACAAAACACTCCATTATAATTGCAAAAATACTAATTCACAAGTACTTTTCACCTAAATAATTTTCGATTCCCATGTAAAGTATTATACTAATTAAATGACCTACTATAATATTAACAGTTAAACGAACCGTTAAAGCCAAAGGACGAGAAAACTCACTAACAATTTCTACCAATAACATTCTAAAAGTTTTCAAATACGTATCCCCACCTTTTCTTATATACACCGAAAACTTTTCTCTAGAAATAAAAGTTAACAAAGTACTTAATCACGCAACCATAGCATAGACAAAAGTAAACTCCACCATCCCACAGGGACAAAAAGAATAAGTAAAATAACCACCAAAACAACACATTAACAAAATAATGAAAGTAAAAAAAGAAATAACTGAACTTAAAGGCAAAATCTTTGTAAAACTAAATACACCAATTATACCATAAAAAAACTTTTTAACTAAAATATTCAATATACCTTCTTTAAAATACAACATATACTGCAAAAAAAACACAAACATAAAAATATCTAAAAAAAACACTTGATTAATTAAATAAATAACACATAAAAATAAAACAAATAAATTAAAGAAATAGGCAAAAACTTAAATCAAAACATAGTTATTATTAAATCATAGCGAAAACGAGGGTACGATCTACGAATAAAAATGATTGAAGAAAACATTAATAAAGCCACAACCATTGAAAATTTAAAAAACAATATAGAGGTTATAACCCTAAAAAAAAGTAAACTTCCATACTCCCTTAAAAACAACAAAACGAACGCAATACTAGAATACTCCACATTATACCCTCTAACCAACTCACTCTCACCTTCTGCAAAATCAAAAGGAGCCCGATTTAACTCAGCAATAATTATAACCAAAAAAGGTAAATAAACAATAACCAACCTCAATATCATTTCGCTAACAAAAGAAAACATACTATAATGAATTATAATTGCCAATAAGTACAAAGAAAAAGCAATTTCATATGAAATACTCTGACTTCTTGCACGCAAAGCACCAATAATTCCATATTTAGATTTACTTACAATACCCCTGATTAAAGTAGTATAAACTGAAAAACCAATTAAACACATAAAAAACAACAAAGAATACTCAAATCTTAAAAAATCAAAAAAATAAGGCAACACAAATCACTCCAAATATATTACAACAAAAGAAACACCGGGCACCAGCAAAAAAGATAAATTAGAAGAATTTAATGGCAAAGCCTGCTCCTTTTTTAACAACTTTACACCATCCCATAAAGCCTGTAAAACAGCTATAAACCTTATTTTAGTGGGCCCCAAACGATTCTGTCTACTTCCCAACAAATGACGTTCATACAAAGTAATAAAAGCAATCGCTTGCAAAACAAACACCATTAATAACACAATTATCAAAAAATTTATAATAATCAAGAACAATAAACTTTAAATTTACAATTTAATATTTTTAAATTAAACTAAATTCTTATTTAATATTAAGAGAAAACCTTTTGATCAACAGTCAACAATTCTTAATTAAACTACCTCCTAAAACTACAAGAATAAATCTTAACTTTTGTTTTCAAAACAAAAACTATATAGTTTTTTACTAGATTCAGGTTCCCCTAAATCTACTTTACTACAACTTACTCCCCTTGGGACAATTGATGGATGATTTGTACCACATCTAAATAATCTTCAAAAAAACATAAAAATTTTTTTACTGTCTTTTACATTTTCATTATAACACTAAATTACAAATCCACAAACACAACTTATTGTAGGTCAAATATTACTCTTACACAAACCAAATATATATCTATTTTTATAAATAAACATTTTTTATTATATACCTTAAGTATAAAATAAACGATCATACATGAGACCAAAACTTTAAAGTAGTTAATGAGGGTTCTCAATTATTACTCAACCTCCAAAGATAATTTAGAAAATCTGCCAATATTCTTTCAGTTTAAATACCACTTTACTTCTGCACTTTTAATTTTTGACTAATTAGGTACTAATCTAATTCGTTTTAACAAATCTTAAAATTACAACTCATTACACATAATAATTAAAATTTAACCTATAATTACTAAAAATACAATAACACAATTGTAATCAAAACAAAATAAAATATAAATTTTCACAAGCCTAGCCGATTATTCTGGAACAAATGTTATACAAATAACTAATTGCCGGGGTAAAACAACATTGCCCACAAAATAAATTAAATTTAAATAATATCATTTTAACTACTAACAAATTATAATCAAATTTAAAATCTATAAAAGTAATCTTTATAAGACTTAACATCTACTTATTGAAAATAAATCATATTAAAATTATACTAAAGCCTCTATAGATACAAATTTTTAGTTTTGAAAACTAATAGTTTAACTTAACTTAAATCTACTAAAAAATACATTGATCACTACCATAAAACTTTATACCACCAACCATAATTACCATACCCAAAATTCTAGAAATAACAGAAAAACACATAAAATAAAAAAACATAAATTCCGTAAATAACCTTATAAACTTAATAAATAAACTCATTATCATAAACTCCAGTGCAATTAAAATAAAAATAAAACGATGCCACTTAAAAAACAACATAAACAATCTTATAAACAAAAAAATAATATTTAAACCTTACGCAAAGCCCCCGAAAAATTCAAAAAATATCTAGTAAAATTTATAAAAAATAACAAAATTCTTAAAATATAAATAATTATTAATCAAAAAACATTATAATAAAAAACATTTAAACTAATATTATACAAAATTACATTATAAGAAACCCTTAAAATTAATACACTTAAAAATAAACTTAACAATACCAAATAACCCTTTACCAAATTAATTTTCGACAAACTAGAAAAATATACCAAAATCACAAAAATACCCCTCAAAAACAACAAACAAACAAAATAAGAAAACCAAACATAACCCCTAAATGACAATATTGGCATACACATTAACATACTCAAAATCAAAAAAAAACTACTTTTTATGGGATCCATACTTATATAACACATTACAGCACCCAATAGAGAAACCGTTAAAAAAAAACTAAAAATAAAACTTTAAACCATTTCATTGTAAGTGAAAAATTCTAAATTAAACTAAAAGTTCAACTACTAAAATACTATAATTAATACAAGCGCCATCAGTAACAAATTCTTAATACCCCAAATACTATATTTTAAATAAACTACATACTGCAAAACGCAAAACACAAAAATACATCTACTATAATATATATATCTATATGGTAAAATTTTTATATAGAAATTATTAAAAATAAATAATTAACAAACATATGCTTTTATAACAAAAAAAACTTCCCTTCGTTTTTTTTTATATTTCGCATTTTCTCGTTTTGTTAATTTTTATTTTTAATATTATAATATTGTAAATTTTCATAATTTACATTTTTATAAAAAATATTATATTATATATAATATAATATCATTTTTATATAATATATTATAGAACTTAAATTTTATGAATGCAAATCATATATTTTAAAACTTAAATTAAAGCCCCATAAAAAAATAAATAAAAAAAATACCAAAATGACTAAATTGTTATATTTAAAAGAAGATATATACCTTGTAAACAAAACACCTAGCCTACCAAAAAAATTAAATCCTATATACCCAAATTTATTTAAATTATTATCCATAAACTTAAAATTTTTAACTTTATAAATAACATTTTTAGCAAAATAATCAACTAAAAATTTATAAGCTAATTCTTTAAACAGCATTTTAAATCCAAAATAAACTAACATTATAATTATAGCCAAATAAAATAAAGGAACATAAAAATCAACATATAAAAACAAAGCTGGAATAACTATTATATTATAATTTAATCATCAAATAAAAAAAATAGAAAAAATAACCAAACCTAAACTCAAAAAATTTATTACCAACGTTCTACTATAAATTGAAACAACTTTACTAAATCTCAAAAAAAAACCTTTTCACAAACGATAACTATAGCCAAAAGTCAAAAAAATAGCCACAAAAAATATTAAACTTAAAAACACATAATAATTATTTATAAAAAACATTTCTAAAATAATATCCTTCCTTATTATACCCCTAGAAAAAATTAAACCACACAAACAGAACAAAGTTACCAACAATTGCAACTGTATAAACAAAGGTAAATTACCATTATTTCCATAACCCCGGCCATCTTGCTGTCCGTTATTACTATGGATAATATAACCAATTTGCATAAACAAACACCTTTTAAATAAAGCATGACTAACTAAATGGATAAACGAAATAAAACTAAGACCCAAGCCTAATGTAGTTATAGAAAATCCTATCTGGGATAAAGTCCTTAAAGCTACAACTTTTTTTATATCTTCTTCTACCAATGCTGCAACACTAGAAAAAAATATAGTAAACAACCCAATTAACAACATTACCATCATTACACTCCCGTTTAATATTAACTTACTAAAATTTATTAATAAAATTAAACCCGCCGTCACCAACGTACTTCTATGAACCAATGACCTAATAGGTGTGGGAGCACTCATCGCTTTAGGTAACCAACTACTAAAAGGAAATTGCGCACTTTTAGTAAAAGAAGTTAATAATAATAGTAACACTATAAATCTACACATTAATTCAAAACTAAAAAAATAATACCCATAAAATAAAACACCACTAAAAAATGTAAAAATAAAAAAATCACCAATGCGGTTAGTTAGCGCAGTATTTATTGCCCCGGAGTTTCTATCCCAATTATTATAAAACAAAACCAAAAAAAATCTAGAAATTCCTAACAAATCTCACCTTACCATTATAGTAAACACGCTTCTACTGTAACTTAACCTAAACATTCTTCCTACAAAAATTAATAAAACAAAATAATAATAATTAAAATTAATTTCATTGTGCAAATAATAAGTACTAAAAATTACTACACTTAATGTAACTAACCCCAAGATTAAAGAAAACAGTACTCTATTAAAATAAAAATTAAATTTTAATGATAAAAAATCCCACTCCAAAAAATAAAACCCCAACTTTATAATAGGAACAAACAAAATTAACAACAACAATACCACAAAGCCCAATGACATCAAAAAAACCAAGATATTAATCTTACAAAAAAAACAAACTAAACAATTTAGGCAAATAAAATATTTTTAAACTTATGGGCCAATCACTTAAATACATTAAAAAAAATTCAATTTAAACAACTCAAATTAATTTACCATATCATCACTCCATATAAAAACCACCAAAAATAAACAGCATTAATAAAAAAAACCTCACAACAGAACTTACATCAGATACTAATAAACCTAAAAATATTACGATTTCCAAATCAAAAATCACAAACATTAACATTATAATAAAAAAATGAATCCTAAAAGAATTTTGAATCTTACCCACACTTAAAAACCCCCTTTCAAAGGCATTAACCTTTAATAAAGAACCTTTTTTAATACTTATTGTAAAATTCAAAGCATACAACAAAACTAATAAAAACAAAGCAAACAGAGCTACAAATAATAAATTAAACAACAAGCTACTAAACTTAAAAAGTTTTAAACTTTTTTTAATTTTCCTTTCGTACTATTAAAATTAAAAAAAAACAATAAACAAGATAAACAATTCTATCTCACAATGAATTAAACTAATATCACGTTAAATTAATTAAAAGAAGAACAGTCTTAAAACTTAAAATTTCTCCTTCTTTAATAAACCTAGATACAACATCGATGTAAAACTTACCTTACTATAAGAACTAGATTAAGTATGATTTTCTGTTAACTCCGAAGTAATTCTTAAAATTATTAATAGATAAACCTATTACATAAAATTCTACCCTAGAAAATTTTTAAATATAATTAATATTATCTTTAAAAAAGAATTTCCGAAGACTTATCTTTGTTTTACTGTAATAACACTTTTTTATTGTTAATTAAAAATTCGTTAAAAAATCAAAAAATAATTAACCAATAACTTCATTCATACTGGAACCCAATAAAAGCACAAATTATTTTGCTACCTTAATGTCCTCACGCTAAGACTGCCATTTAATTAACATCACTGGGCAGAAGCTAACTTTATATAAAAATCTAAGTCTTTAAAAAACATTTGATTAGACCCTGAATTCTTAAATTAAATTATAAACACAAATAAAATTTAAATTAAACTACTAATTTAAAGATTAAAAATATAATACAAACTTATTATATAATAAACCAAAAACAACACATTTAATAAACAGTTATAAAACTAACAATAAAGATACTTTAACTCTTACTATTTATAAAATTTTCAACAAAAAACAATAAATTTCTAATTATTTAAAACACACAGATAACCTAAAAGTCGACATTTCAACACTAAAAACTATAATTTTTATTATGAAACAATAAAAATAATGAATTTTTCTACCTTTTAATTCTATTTTTTATTACTATAAAATTTTCCTTTAACAGTATGCAATACCTAAAAATAAAAAACAACAATTTATAGCTTATTATTCCTTTGTACCACAAACAAAAATTTTTTTATAAACTATCAAGCTTATTCTATATTTAAATAACACCACCTTTTAAAATTATCTAACAACGTTACCTCTAAAGCAATAGGTATAAACCTATGATTAGCACCACAAATCTCCGAACACTGCCCATAATAAACACCTACAGTAGGAAATCTATAACACAAAGTAGATAAAATACCCCTTATAGCATCAAGTTTAATAGACATTCTTGGCAAAGCCCAAGAATGAATAACATCAGCAGAAGTAATACAAAAACGAATATTAGTATCACAAGGTACAACACAACGATTATCAACTTCCAACAAACGCGGTTCACCTAAATTTAACTGATCCAATGACTTTATATAAGAATCGAACTCTAAACCCGGAATATCCCTAAATTCATAGCTCCAATATCACTGATGACCTGTCACCTTAACCGTTAAATTTCTATCTAAATTTATTAACCCATAATAATACAATAACCTTAAAGAAGGTACTATCTGCATTAACAAAATCAAAGTAGGAAAAATACTACATAATAATTCACCAAATTGGTATTCAATCTTTTTACTCTTAAAATAAAAATTATTTATTATTAAATAAACAAACAAAAATACCACAAAAACCAACACACCCAACAACAAACTACAATTAAAACTATGAAATCAATCTATATAACTAGAAAAAATCCTATTACAAAAATTCAAATTATAACCTTGAAAATAATTACCAATAAATTCCAAAACCCCTTGATTGGAAATCAAACATACTAACTTATACTAAGAATTCTAAAATACTAAAGCTTATAACCTATTCATTGACAATAAATTATACTTAATTTATACTAAAACTTTTAATAAGAGAAAACACCCTTAGGGTATGAACCTAATAGACTTAATTATCCTATCTTATTAAAACTTTTAAAACCTCTAAACCCTTTAATCTGCAATTAAAAATACTAAAATTATACTAAAAGTTTTATAATTTTATAACAGAACACCTAAAATAAATTTCAGACTGATAACTATGACCGAATACGTACGAACTTATACTATACTCCGGTCTACTATTAACAAACCTTTCATTTAACACCAAACGATATCTAAAAAATGATTCTAACAACACATATAAAAACAAAAACATTGCAAACACTCTAATTATAGAACCATATGACGACATAACATTTCACACAGAATATACATCAGGATAATCCAAATACTTACGTGGAAAACCATGTAATCCAGCAAAATGCAAAGGAAAAAACGTTAAATTAACCCCAAAAAACATCAAACAAAACACTACTGTTATTATCAACTTATCATAAACCAGACCTGTCATAAACCTTCACCAAAGCGTAATACCTGTAAAAATTCCAAAAACTGCACCCAAACTTAAAACATAATGAAAATGACTTACTACATAGTATGTATCGTGCAAAATAATATCTAACCTAGAATTAGACAACACAACACCAGTTAAACCACCAATAGTAAACAAAAAAATAAAACCCAAAACCCACAACAACAAAGGGTTAAAAACCATTTTTATCCCAAACAACGTAGCTAACCAGCTAAATACCTTCACCCCTGTAGGAACAGCAATTACCATAGTAGCCGCGGTAAAATAAGCACGAGAATCCAAATCTATACCTACCGTATACATATGATGGGCTCAAACTACACAACCAATCAATCCAATACTTAAAATAGCATAAACCATACCTAAAGAACCAAATACCTCTTTTTTACCTGTTAAATACAAAGTCGATTGCCTAATAATACCAAAACCAGGTAAAATTAAAATATAAACCTCAGGATGTCCAAAAAATCAAAACAAATGTTGATAAATTAACGGATTACCCCCTGTACTAGGATCAAAAAAAGATGTATTTAAATTACGATCCGTTAACAACATAGTAATAGCCCCAGCCAACACAGGCAATGACAATACTAACAAAAAAACAGTTACAAAAACCGTCCAAACAAATAACCTTATATGCTCCAAAGAAATAGAACTCCTACGCAAATTTTTAGTTGTACACATAAAATTAATTCCACCCAAAATTGAACTAAGACCCGCACAATGTAAACTAAAGATAGCTAAATCAACCCTACTACCCGGGTGACCCAAAGTACTTAAAGGCGGATAAATTGTCCACCTAGTCCCACTACCTATATCTACAAAGCAAGAATCTAAAATTAAAAATATAGCGGTGGGCAACAATCAAAAACTTAAATTATTCAAACGCGGAAAACTTATATCTGGTGCACCCAGCATTAAAGGTACCATCCAATTACCAAAACCACCAATTATTGTAGGCATAACCATAAAAAAAATCATTAAAATAGCATGCGCCGTAATAATCGAATTATAAAGTTGTCCATTACCCAACAACAAACCAGGTTTTGCCAATTCTAAACGAATAATTAATGATAATCTAGTACCAATCATACCTGATCACAGCCCAAACAAAAAATACAAAGTACCAATATCCTTATGATTAGAACTTTCTAATCATGTCGCTAAACCTCCTTGATATTTTTTATATAAATTAAT